TCCTTACCTTAATTCCGAATCTACTCCTTGAAAGAAAATAAGTCTCTTGAAATTTGGAACCTCCAATTGTATCCGCACGGGAGGAATGTTGAAAAGCCACTTAATCGTTCGAATCTTTGTTGCGGAGTCTATAAATTATGCGTCCCCTGGTTGAATCATAACGACTTACTTCAATTTTAACTCTATCGTCTGGCAGTATCCGTATAAAACTACGTCGGATCCTACCTAAAACATAACCTAGAAGCAGATCCTCATTATCTAAACGAACCCGAAACAGACCATTGGGAAGTGATTCAGTAATTAAACCTTCATGAATCCATTTTTGTTCTTTCATAACCCCCTAGAATTATCAACTAATGGGGGAGGAATGATATTAGACAACCTGTCTTTCCTCTTTTTTGTGAAAAAAAAGAGGAAGTTACAGATGCAATTCGGATACCAGAAGGATCACCATATATAACACAAAATTTCTCCCCCGACTCCTTCTAGTCGAGCCTCTCGGTCTGTCATTATACCTCGAGAAGTAGAAAGAATTACAATACCCATTCCTCCTAAAATTCTAGGAATTCGTTGATGGTTGGAATAGATTCGTAGACCGGGTCGGCTAATACGTTTTAAAACAGTTCTATATGGTCCTTTTCTATTCCTTCTATGTCGTAGAGTTGAAACCAAGAAAAATTTATTGCTTACTCGATGTTTTCTCACATTTTCGATAAAGCCTTCTTGTAGAAGTATTTTAACAATGTTTTCGGTGATATTAGTAGATGCTATTTGAACCGTTCCTTTTTTATCCATGTCAGCATTTCGTATAGAAGTTATTATTTCGGCAATAGTGTCCCTGCCCATGATGAACTATAATTGTTGGTGCCTCCGAGTTTTTATATAATCAACATGCTCTGCTTTTTTATTCTTTTTTTATGAATTCTTTATTTTAAAGGTATATACGTGAGACACAATCTACTAATTAAATTAATCTAATTCAGATACCCTAGTATTTGAGATACACCACTATATTATGTTCTCATCTATTAGTATTTATAATTTAATTTATAATACCTCAGGAGCTAATGAAACTATTTTAGTAAAATTTAACTGCCTCAATTCCCGAGCGATCGCACCAAAAACTCGAGTTCCTTTTGGATTTCCTTCTTGATCAATGACAACTGCTGCATTGTCATCATATTGTATTATCATACCATTGTCACGTTTGAGTTCTTTACAGGTACGTACAATAACAGCTCTGATCACTTCTGATCTTTGTAGAGGCATATTGGGCACTGCTTCTTTGATTACAGCAACAATAACATCACCAATATGAGCATATCGGCGATTACTAGCCCCTATGATTCGAATACACATTAATTCTCTAGCCCCGCTGTTATCTGCTACATTTAAATAGGTCTGAGGTTGAATCATATCATTTTTTTATCTTTTCTTTCAAAGCAAAGGGCAAATAAAAAAAAAGAATAAATATTTTTTGTCCAGAAATAAACTGCTGTTTTTTGCATCACAGGGGCCCTTTTTTTCGTTCCACACCCCTATCTCGCAATAATGAATTGAGTTCGTATAGGCATTTTGGACGCAGCTATAGAAATAGCTTCTCTGGCTACACTTTCTGATATTCCACCCATTTCATAAAGTATTCGACCCGCTTTAACGACGGATACCCAATATTCGGGAGATCCCTTCCCAGAACCCATACGTGTTTCGGTAGGTCTTACTGTAACAGGCTTGTCTGGAAATATACGTACCCATATTTTTCCACCACGACGCGCATATCGTGTCATGGCTCGTCGCCCCGCCTCTATTTGTCTAGATGTGATCCAAGCGGGTTCAAGTGCCTGAAGGGCATATCCACCGAAACAAATTCGATTGCCTCGATAAGATATTCCCTTCATTCTTCCTCGATGTTGTTTACGAAATCTGGTTCTTTTTGGGTTATAGTGGATGGTTGTTTCTCAATGCCATCTCTACTGCAGAACCGGACATGAGAGTTTCTTCTCATCCAGCTCCTCGCGAATCAAACGATTAAATTACAGATATATATATTTGTATTTAATGAATAATACACCAAATTGTGGAATTTTTTGAGATCTAATCTATCACGTAGGGATTTTTATATCTTGCTCGTATATAATATAAAATTACAAATTCTATTTGTATTGTATAATTAATAAATCTTCATTTTTACTTTTTTTCTTGTTTTTATTGTATTGAATCGCCAAAACCAAAAACTTAGCAATTCAACAAGGCTTTCGCGGGCGAATATTTGCTCTTTCAATACCCCTTTCATTCGTAGGGACACCCTATGACCTCTCAGACTAAATGAATTGGTTCTTGGCTCGTTCCGCCATCCTACCCAATGAATCATTAGGATTCGTTTTCAAGGGAATCCTCCGCAGTCACAGGTTCTGTCGTTCCCATAGCTTCTCGATTAATGGCTAGGCCTGAACTCTGCAATGGAGCTCCTAAAAAACTTGTTCCTGAATCAATCTCCTCAGTCCTTATTGACTCGACGCTCTTCTTTTTTTTTTATTATTCATCTAATTATGGACGAATACGTATTAATGCTTTATTACACTGCCTTTTTTGAGATGGTTCATAGACCATACATATTGGAATCATATATCATTGCTATTCTTTTTCTTTCTTTCTCTCACCCTTCCATCTATCCATATCCCTCTGTTTTTGATTCACAACCTTATAATCTGATTGATTTTTTTTTGTAAAAAATATTTCAGTTGCTACAATAATATGATCGATACATCATATAGTGACTGGTTCCTTGGATCCAGATAATACGAAGCAATGAGCTGGTTATTAGTTAGATAGTTATTAGTTCATACTAGGGGACGGTCCCTTGTTTTTTAATCCTAACCTAACCCTAAATAAAAAAACCAACGAGTCACACACTAAGCATAGCAATTATATGGAGTCAATCGAATTTTTATTCAACCCTATAGAATTAGATATAGATAGAAAATTAGAATTTATCATTTTTAACAGAAAAAAAAAAAAATGAACGAGTTTTTTATTCATGGGTGGAACAGAAAGACAAAGAAAGGATCATTATTCCTCGCCTACAAATATCCAAATTTTGATTCCTAATGCACCATAAATAGTTCGAACTGTATAGGAACAATAATCAATTTTAGCTCGAATGGTTTGTAGGGGAACCCTACCTTCTCTGATCCATTCGACACGCGCAATTTCTTTTCCGTCGATGCGCCCTGCAATTTGTACTTGAATTCCTTTTGTATCTGCTTGTTCAGTTAATTCAATAGCTTTTTTGATTGCTTTTCGAAACGAAACTCTATTCTTTAATTGTCCGGCTATAAATTCTGCAAGAATGTTTGGTTGTCCATAAGGTTTTGCAACTCTTGTGATAGCGATGTTAAGTTTTCGGTTTACAGAATTAAATTCTTTTTGTACATTGCTCTGTAATTCTTCGATTCCTCGTGGGCTACCCTCTATTAACAATTTTGGGAACCCCATATATATTATTACCTGTATCAGATCGATTCGTTTTTTAATCTTTATGCGTGCAATTCCCTCGACACTGGAGGATATTTTCATATTTTTTTGTACATAATTCTTGATACAATCCTGTATTTTTTGATCTTCCTGGAGACCTTCGGAATAACTTTTTGGTTGTGCAAACCAAACAGAATGATGACTTTGGGTTGTACCAAGTCTGAAACCGAGTGGATTTATTTTTTGTCCCATAACACCTCGCTGTCTCTATAAGGCCATATCGTTTTTCTATTAGCCCATGTCATTCTGTTCCTATATAGCATATGATCCATCATATTCATATATAGATACCTCTCTCTGACATCTGTATACTTATCTTTATATATCCACCCATATTTTCTTAACCATATGAAATAGTTTTTATCTTTAGATATATCTTGCAATACAATAGTTATATGACAGGTGGGTCTTTTTATCGGATAACTACGTCCTCTAGCTCTGGGTTTTAACTTTTTCATGATAGTACCCTCATTAACTTCCGCTTGACTAATGATTAAAGCCGTTTCATTGAAACCCATATTGTGACTAGCATTTGCTGCTGCAGAATAAATTAATTTAAAAATGGGATAGCATGCTCGATAAGGCATGAGTTCTAGTATCATAAGCGTTTCCTCGTAGGGACGCCCACGAATCTGATCAATTACTCTTCGCGCTTTGTGAGCAGACATACGTATCTGTTGACCTAAAGCGTATACTTCTACATCCGGGTCACTCTTTATCATAAGTTTCACCTCCCACCAATAAACGATGAGCACCCATATTCACTTTTTTTTATTATAAACATTAATGACGAGATTTATTATCGTTTCTCGCATGCCCCCGGAAATTCAGAGTAGGTGCAAACTCTCCCAATTTGTGACCTACCATACGATCTGTTATATAAATGGGCAAGTGTTCCTTTCCATTATGAATAGCAATTGTATGGCCTATCATTGTGGGTATAATGGTAGATGCTCGGGACCAAGTTACGATTGTATCTTTTTCTGCCCTCATGTTGAGCTTCGCAATTTTTCCCAATAAATGATTAGCTACAAAAGGATTTTTTTTTAGTGAACGTGTCACAGCTAATTACTCCTTTCTTTTTTTTTTGTAAAGACGAGGAAACATATTCTATTTTCAATATTCTCTTATTTACTACGGCGACGAAGAATCAAATTATCACTATATTTATTCCTTTTTCTACTTCTTCTTCCAAGCGCAGGATAACCCCAAGGGGTTGTGGGTTTTTTTCTACCAATCGGGGCCCTCCCTTCACCACCCCCATGGGGATGGTCTACGGGGTTCATAACTACTCCTCTTACTACAGGACGCTTACCTAGCCAACGCTTAGATCCGGCTCTACCCAAACTTTTCTGATTCACCCCAACATTTCCCACTTGTCCAACTGTTGCTGAGCAGTTTTTGGATATCAAACGGACCTCCCCAGATGGTAATTTTAATGTGGCTGATTTACCCTCTTTTGCAAT